ATTAACAATCCATTCTATAATTCTTCTCATTTTCCCAAAGGAAAATTATCCGAATTGTACAGTAGTATGAAATATCATAAAAATAGACTAATTCTAAAAAAAGATGTGGATATTCCGCTCAAATTGTGCCCAAGGGGGGATGAGATATGAAATATTTGAATGAGATTGGATTTCCTACAAATTAAGTAGTATACTGATAAACGGAACTATTACGATTTTCTCTAAGTTGACTAACCAAGGACTTTATTTTACTATAGATTCTGGTAACTCGAAAAGTTTTTATTTGGTTATAATCAAAAGAGGAAAAATAAAGAATGGAATTCTAATTCCATGATAAAATAGAGGAGAGTAACCATACTCTTTTGTTTGCATAATGCGTATGCGTTATACAATTAAAATATAAAAATCTATTAAGTAAATTGGTGTTGAGAAATATGAAATTTGAAAGGAATCTTTTATTCCTATGTAACCAGTAATGGGTCCTACCCGTACTGGAATAAATAATATGAATGACTCGCTATTCACTTCACTCGGTTTCTGGTCAATAATAAGATTATGATTATGTAGGAGAGATGGCCGAGTGGTTCAAGGCGTAGCATTGGAACTGCTATGTAGGCTTTTGTTTACCGAGGGTTCGAATCCCTCTCTTTCCGTTTCTATCGAGTCACCAACGTTACCGATCACAATGTATCAAATTCAAATAACAATTGATAGCATTATTCCAACAGTAAGTAAGAACTTTATTTGATTTGATAGAGATTCTCTATTCCTAATTACATTACTGTGGTACGTAAAATAGAAATATGGGAAAAGCAAAAAAAAAAAAAAAAATCCTACTGCCGATCCATTTGTGATACGTGAATAAGAAAAAAAATGTGGATCAAGGCTCTTAAATCTATATTCCTTCGACAAAAAAAGGGTATGGTATAAAGTCAAATTGTCTGAACCTTTCTTGTTATTTTCATTAGGTTCAAGTCTGACGGGAATAATATTCTACGACTAACAACTCATTTATTTTCAAACCAATCCACTTACTATCTATTATTTGATTTACTAATCCTTCATATTGGAATAAGTCAATAGTCAAATGTTTTGGCAATTCCTCCCGGAGCGATGAAGCAATATAATTTTGAATCAGAGATTTCGATCTTTGTTTATCCTTCGTAGTAATAATATCTCGGGGTTTGCAACGGTAACTTGGTATATCTACTAGACGACCATTAACTAAAATATGTCTATGGTTAACTAATTGTCTGGCTCCAGGAATGGTTGAAGCCATACCTAATCGAAAAAGGATGTTATCCAAACGCATCTCAAGTAGCTGTAGTAAAACCTGACCTGTTGACCCTTTGACTTTTCCAGCGATATGCACATATCTAAGTAATTGTCGTTCTGTTAGACCATAATGAAAACGCAATTTCTGTTTTTCTTCTAGACGAATACGATATTGCGATTTTTTCCCAGAACGCAATTGGTTTTTAAGATCACTTCCAGATCTAGGCCTTTTACTAGTTAATCCTGGTAAAGCCCCCAGACGGCGTATTTTTTTGAAACGAGGCCCTCGGTAACGAGACATAAAACTCCTTTTTTTATTGAAAAATTTAAAGAAAAATCTAAATTAAGACTGAACTAAAGGATAAACAACGCAAGGCTAAATCTACTGAAGTATACAATACTAAAGTAGAATGAAAATAGAATGAAATGCATTGTATCAATATCTATATTTTTTGTATATGATAGTAAGGAAGTTAAGTCTCTGTTTTATGATTTGTTCTGTATAGATCTAATTGCTCCATTCCAATCTATTTTTGATTCATAGTTGCAAGTTAACACGACATAATAGATCAGCGACCGATATTTGAAGAAAGGGGGGAGAAGATATTATCAATCATGAAAAAATAGATAGATAAAAGCCGGCTATCGGAATCGAACCGATGACCATCGCATTACAAATGCGATGCTCTAACCTCTGAGCTAAGCGGGCTCACATAGCAGAAATAGAAATAGTGAATAGGGAGTCCGGAAACTACCATATTTAATATATTAGCTATTAATTTATTTTAATTAATATTTATTAGTTATTTATTATTTTAAAAATTTTAATTCATAGTATTAATAATTACTTAATAATAATACTTAAAAATACATAATATTTCCATAATTATTACTTGATTAAGAATATAATATCAAATTCAATTTGATATTATATTTTATAAAAGTCTAATTATTTCTTAAGAACAGTTATACCAAATTATGCTAAGTAATTATTAATTATCTCTAATAAATAATATAATTAATTATATTATATAATATAATGATAGTGAATCCATTCTAAGATAAGAATTTTAAAGATATTATTTTTATAAAGATACAATTCAAATTATAATTAAGATATTCCTTTGTTGTCATTCAGATAAGATAGGGCGAAAAAAAAAAAAAAAAAAAAAATAAGTAATGAGTATCGATCCTTCCAGTATTACAAATTGCGCTTTTAAAGTCAAAATGAAGGGAGGATAGATTATAGAGGTGGGATATATCTATTCATATTGAATTGGAGGCACATCAATGATAGAATCATGTCCGATTGGAACAAATAGGGTTCATTCAATACAATGGAAATGATAGAGAATGGCAAAAAAAAAATAGTGGCATACACTTTTAGATATTAAGAATCATTATCTAATAAATTCAACGCAATGATTTTGATTCCAAGATAAATAAAATAAATAAAAGAATTGAATAGAATTACAACTGGATCCTGTCGCAAAAGGGGATATGGCGAAATCGGTAGACGCTACGGACTTGATTAAATTGAGCCTTGGTATGGAAACCTGCTAAGTGATAACTTCCAAATTCAGAGAAACCCCGGAATTCAAAATGGGCAATCCTGAGCCAAATCTTTTTTTTGAGAAAAAGGGTTTAATTTATAGTTTTTATAATATAAAACTACAATAAAAAAAGATAGGTGCAGAGACTCAATGGAAGCTGTTCTAACGAATGAAGTTGATTACGTTGCGCTGGTAGCCGGAATCCTTCTATCAAAATTACGGAGAGGATGCCCGCCCTATATACGTATATATACATACTGACATAGTAAACGATTGATTAATCGCGGCCCGAATCCATTATAATATATATATATATGAAAAATTTAAGAGTTATTGTAAATCTATTCCATATTCCAATCAAAGTTTAAGGAAGAATCGAATATTCAGTGATCAAATTATTCATTCCAGAGTCTGTATAGATCTTTTTAAAAACTGATTATTCGGACGAGAATAAAGAGAGAGTCCCATTCTACGTGTCAATACCGACAACAATGAAATTTATAGTAAAAGGAAAATCCGTCGACTTTATAAGTCGTGAGGGTTCAAGTCCCTCTATCCCCAATAAAAGTCCATTTTAAGTACTAACTTAACTATACTTCCTAACGACTTTTTATCTTATCTTTTTTTTAATCTAAGAAATTCAGGAGCTGGGTAAGATTTTTTAATACTTTCTGAATTTTTATAGTCCCTTTAATTGACATAGATAAAGTGCTCTACTAGGATAATGCGCGAGAAAAGGTCGGGATAGCTCAGTTGGTAGAGCAGAGGACTGAAAATCCTCGTGTCACCAGTTCAAATCTGGTTCCTGACACGTAAATAATGTATCAAATAATTAGTCATACAAATTAATGGGATATATATTAATTAATAGCCTCAAGCATTATATATATGTATACCTAAATTCTATATCATCTAGGTATAATAGGGTATATGGATAGTCTATGGATATAGACCTCCATTTTTTGAGATAGATAAAATATATATGGTAAAGAACAAAATGGGATTATGCTTTCTTTTATTTTTTGTTTGTTCATACCGTGCTTTCTCTCACCCAAATGTTAAGCCTTAATATATATCTAACATATATATCTAAAATTAATTAAGTTAAAGGATTGGTTATTGGTTAAAAAACTTAAAAGTCTAAAGGATAGAAATAAACAGAATGTATTTCAAACACAGGACAAATAAAATCTGATCCTTTTGCATTTCTGAATTTTGTTTTCGTATTTTATTTTATATTTATTCTATTTTTGACTCCTACTTACCTACTTATACTTTATTTAACTTTTTTTTACTTCCTGAAATCCCTCTAAGTAATGTGCGCGGTACAAAGTTCATGTTACATGGTACAGAACTCTTTTGATTCATCCTATTCTATTGTTTTTGCTCATACAAAATGTATATCTTTCAAATTGGGGAATATCAATGAAGCATCTTTTTTAGCTTTTAGCCCATACCAGAATACGAATTAGAGTGCAGTTACTCTGTTTCAGATGAAACAGGACGTTAAAAAATTCCTTAAATGAATTCTGGAGTCGTGTCATTATCGTATACATTAACATTAGTTTCTTGTCATTCAATGAGCATCTTGTATTTCATAGAAATTTGGAGTAATATAGTCCTTACGTAGGGGCCAGCCTATCCAACTTTCAGGCATCAAGATACGTTTAAGGCGTGGATGATTATTATAAGAGATTCCCAACATATCATATGATTCCCGTTCTTGAAAATCCGCACTTCTCCAAACCCAGAAAACAGACGGTATTCTAGGATTATTCCTTGGGACAAAGACTTTTATGCATACCTCTTCAGGTTTATCTATACCATACCGTATTCTTGTAAGATGATACACACTAGCTAAAAATCCACCTGGTGCTATATCATAGGCGCACTGGGAGCGTAAATAATTGTAACCATATACATATGAAATGACAGCAATGGAGTCCCAATCCTCAGTTTTTATTTGTAAAGTCTCTATTCCTTGGTAATCGAAGCCCAAAGATCTATGAACTAGCTCATGCTTGACTAGCCAATCAGATAAATTACCCTGCATTTTCTTGATCTCTCCCACATTTGTACATTTCTAAATTTATATGAGTATTTCACATTTACAATGGAATTTTTAAAGATTAACCCGCTGTTTTCTGTTTATTATTCTGCACAAAAGAACCC